GGGTAAAAAAAATTTCAATATTAAAAAAAAAAAGTTTAGTTTGTGACTAAAAAGCACAATTTGGTACTTGAGGACATTCACTTATTTGTTAACTTGCCAGAGTGTGAGCCATGTCCATGGAAAGTAATAATGGGAAAAAAGAAACTAAGGTAGTGGTTGAGAAAGTTCTTTAATAAAAAATTGGATAACGAAGATAAAACAAATTTTTGTCCAATTTTTTGTCAAAAAAATTACTTGAGATTTTTCTGTTTCCGGGGGGTTTTCAGAATATTAACAATTCTTCAGGTAATAAAGGGGGGTAGGGGGGTTTTACGGAAAAAAAAAGAGGGGGAAAATATCAAGAAATTATGGAATACCCAATAAACGTTATGCTCTTGATATAATATAATGCAATTCTTTTATGAATGTCTATTCACCTCTCATTTTATGTACTTGCTTACGATGCCTAATGTAAGACTCAAGGATTAAACTCTGGTAGACGCCAGAGACAAAAGAGAGAAAAAAGTACCAGTAGCCCATTAGAGAGAACGCTCGGCTTGGTGGGTAACGAGTCGTATGGTTGCCAACATTAACTTATGCAAGCGTCAATGAAAGTATGGGGGACTTCGTTTGATGGCCCTGAAGTAGGAACCAGATGCCAGGAATAGTTCACCTTGTGCGACCCCCACGATTATTGTCCCTGACCATCAATAATCGCGGTGCGGTGGCATTACGTGATGCTGATTGGTCGGTTCTTACTGCGCATGATAACCAGATTAAACCAGGGATGAGGAGGAATGCCAAAGATTTGGCGAATCATTTATAATTGAGTTATGAGTTGAGTTTACTTCAGGAAACATACTTTGAGGTCAGGATGTTTATGGTTAATGTCTTATCTAAGGAAATATGGTGATGAGTGTATGGTTAATATCAATACTTAGGGATTAATCATTTAGTGTACTTGAACACTCCATATATGCCTCACATTCAATATATGGTGTTAATACATATATGTACAAAGAATAGTTCATATAAGAATACTAGCTTTGGGAGCTAGAGATGGGAGTTAGAGTCTCTCTTCTTTGAGGCAAAGGGGGGGATTTTAGCCCCCGGCATCCGGCTTACAAGACCGGCGCTCTATGCGCTGAGCTACCTTTGCAGGCTAATCCAAGGATTTTGTTTTCTAGTCACCCTGCTAGGGGGAAGAAAACAAGGAAAATAGAGAAGTATAATACAGATGCAACTTGGCCAATAATAATGAAGGGGTTTTCAACGGGCATTCCGCCAATTCAGGTTAGGATGGCGACGTCTGCAATTAATGTTCAAAAGAGGAACTGTGAGATTGGGCGGAAGGTCAAGCTCCGCTGTTTGGAGGAGTGGAGGAGGGGAACCAACATGAGTACTAAAATTGATGCCAGTAATGCTAGGACACCTCCTAGTTTGTTAGGGATTGAGCGCAGAATTGCATAGGCAAACAGGAAGTATCACTCGGGCTTAATATGTGGAGGGGTGACGAGAGGGTTGGCAGGGGTAAAATTGTCTGGGTCACCGAGAACATTAGGAGAAAAGAGAGCAATAGAGGTGAGGGCAATTAGGAGAGCCGCAAAACCTAGGAGGTCTTTGTATGAGAAGTAAGGGTGGAAAGAAATTTTGTCTACGTTTGAGTTTAATCCCAAGGGGTTGTTTGAGCCAGTTTCATGTAAGAATAGGAGGTGAATGAGGGTAAGGGCTGCAATTACGAAGGGGAAGAGGAAGTGAAAGGCAAAAAACCGAGTCAGGGTCGCATTGTCTACTGAAAATCCACCCCAAATTCACTGCACAAGGGTAGTCCCAACATAAGGAACGGCTGAGAGAAGGTTGGTAATAACTGTGGCCCCTCAGAAGGACATTTGTCCTCAGGGCAAGACGTATCCTACGAATGCTGTCATTATTACTAAGAGTAAAAGAACTACGCCGATGTTTCATGTCTCTTTGTAGAGGTATGAGCCGTAGTACAGGCCTCGGCCGATGTGGGCATAAATGCAGATAAAGAAGAAGGATGCTCCATTAGCATGGAGGTTACGAATAAGTCAGCCATAGTTGACGTCCCGACAGATGTGTGTAACAGATGAGAAGGCGGTAGCGATATCAGAGGTATAGTGTATAGCCAGGAATAGGCCTGTGAGAATCTGTGAGATTAAGCAGAGGCCCAGAAGTGACCCAAAGTTTCATCACACGGAAATATTAGAGGGTGCAGGGAGGTCCACCAGTGCATCGTTCGCGATTTTTAGGAGGGGGTGAGTTTTTCGGAGACTTGCCATTAGGTTTTCGTAGTTGAATAACAACAGCGTTTTTTCAAGTCGCAGGTCCTGGTTAAAGTCTTGGCGAAAATCATGATTTATTTTATATGTTTGTTCTTATTTGGTCTTGTGGTAGGGTTGGCTGCGGTTGCTTCCAACCCATCCCCCTATTTTGCCGCTTTAGGGCTGGTTGGTGCTGCGGGCTTGGGGTGTGGAGCATTAGGGGGGTATGGGGGGTCCTTTCTATCATTGATTCTGTTCTTAATCTATCTCGGGGGGATGCTAGTGGTGTTTGCTTATTCAGCGGCACTTGCGGCGGAGCCTTACCCTGAGGGGTGGGGTAGTCGGTCAGTTGCGATATATATGGGGCTGTATGCCGGGGTTATCTTGGCAGGGTATAACATTTTTGTCGGGGCTTGATCTTGAGAAAGTGTTTTGCCGATGGGTGAACGGGATTATTTTTCTTTGTTCCGGGGGGATCTAGGGGGAGTTGCGTTAATGTACTCAGCAGGGGGAGGTATATTGGTTGTGAGTGCTTGAGTCTTACTTCTTACTTTATTTGTGGTGTTAGAAGTCACGCGAGGTCTTGCTCGGGGGTCGATCCGGGCGGTTTAAAAGTATAGGGCTAGTAGGGTAACTATAACGGTGACTATGAAGAGTCCAAGGTATGTTTTTACAAGGCCCTTTTGTACGTTACTGGTAGTTGTAATGAGGGGCATGTTGAGGGCAACAACGGCTTTAGGTCCCGTTTTTTCCAACCAGGTTTGGTCAATCATTTGAGTGGCAATGGTTTGTCCTAAGTTAAGTCCTAGTTTAGGGGTTAGGCGATGTATGATTGTCGGGAAAAATCCAAGCATATTAGAGAAGTGATGAGTTGTTAGGTTTGGGGCTGGTTTATGTTGTTTAGTCGTTAGGGTTGCTATTTCAAGGGCTAATGCTAGCCCGATAATGGAAACTGCAAGGGCAGCAACTTTCAGGAGGAGGGGTATGGACATAATAGGGGTTTTGTGGGGGATAATGTTTGTGATGATCAAGAGTCCCGCAACAATACTTCCTCATGCGAGTCGTTTAATAGGGTTAATAACTGACGGGTTGTTCTCGTTAATGGGGGAGAGTGAGTTGAATCGGGGGTGGCCCATGGATACAAAAAATACAACTCGGAGGCTATATACTGCAGTGAATGATGTAGCCAAAATAGTAAGAAGGAGGGCTCAGGAATTAAGGTGAGAAGTATTTAATGCTTCGATGATTGCATCTTTTGAAAAAAAGCCTGCTAGAAAGGGTGTGCCTGTTAAGGCGAGGCTACCAATGGTTAAGGATGAGGATGTAAATGGGGTAAGGTGGTGTATACCCCCTATTTTTCGGATATCTTGTTCATCATTTAGGCTGTGAATAATGGACCCGGAGCAAAGGAATAGTATTGCTTTAAAGAATGCGTGGGTGCAAATGTGAAGGAAGGCCAGCTGGGGCTGATTTAGCCCCAGGGTTACCATCATTAGGCCGAGTTGGCTTGATGTTGAGAATGCAACAATTTTTTTGATGTCATTCTGAGTGAGTGCGCAGGTTGCAGTAAACATTGTTGTGAGGGCCCCCAAGCACAAGCAAATTGTAAGGGCATCTTGGTTATTGCTTAACACGGGGCTAATTCGAATGAGAAGGAAGATTCCTGCAACAACCATGGTACTAGAATGAAGTAGGGCAGAGACCGGCGTAGGACCCTCCATGGCGGCTGGAAGCCATGGGTGCAGCCCGAATTGGGCCGACTTACCGGTTGCGGCAATAATAAATCCGAGGAGGGGGAGGGTAAGGTTTTGACCTTCAGCTGCTAAAAAGATTTGCTGGAGCTCCCAGGAGTTGAGGTTTGTGGCAATTCATGCTATAGCTAAAATAAGGCCTACATCCCCAACCCGGTTGTATACAACAGCTTGAAGGGCGGCTGTGTTTGCATCTGCTCGGCCGAATCATCAGCCAATTAGGAGGAAAGACATGATACCGACGCCTTCTCAACCAATGAAGAGTTGGAAGAGGTTATTAGCTGTTACAAGAATAATTATTGCGATTAAAAAGATCAGTAAATATTTGAAGAATCGGTTTATTTGGGGATCAGAGTGTATGTACCAGGACGCAAATTCAAGAATTGATCATGTTACATAGAGCGCAACGGGTGTAAAAACAATAGAGTAAAGGTCAAACTTGAAGCTAATATTGATGGCAAATGTATCAATATTAAGTCAATTTCAAGAAGTAATAATAACTTCTGCCCCTTGGTCTAGAAAAATGAATATTGGGAGGAGGCTAATGAAGAATGCTCATTTTACACCGTCTTTGACGTGAGAGAGTGCTCAGTTAGTAGGCCGAGTTGAAGGGCTAAAGGTCGTAATGACCGGGTAGATTAAGAGTGCAAAAATCATAATCAGGCTTGAGGTTAGGGCAGACGTGACCATAGGCATACAGCTGCTACTTGGACTTGCACCAAGAGTTTTTGGTTCCTAAGACCAACGGATGAGCTATTATCCTTTAGAAGCAATTGGGGGAGCCCCGGGATCCAACCAGGGAAGACCCAAGATTAGCAGACTAGGTTGCTTGCAAGCCTCTCCCCGGTGGATAAGAGGGGTTTAACCTCTATTTTTAGAATCACAATCTAACGTTCTAGTTGAACTATACCTACATGCATAGTTGCTGAAGATCAGGTGGGGGGCTGAGATCATCATGATGAGGGGGGCTGAGTGCAGGGCTATCAGTAGGTGTTCCCGAGTGTGTGTGGGGGGCATATTAATAATATGCTTAGGGACGGGCCCCCGTTGTGTTGTTAAGAAAAGGAACAACGAGTAGGCCACTGTGATTAGGGCCCCGCCTCCAGTTATTAAAATAGTTAGAGGAGATCAGTTGAAAAGTGAAGTAATAATTGTTAGTTCTGCCATAAGATTGGGCAGAGGCGGAAGCCCCAAGTTAGCTAGACATGCAAAGAATCATCATGTCCCTATGAGAGGGAGAAGTACTTGCATCCCTCGGGCCAGAAGTATCGTTCGGGTGTGGGTTCGTTCGTAGTTAGTATTGGCTAAAGCAAATAGGAGTGATGAGGTCAGGCCGTGTGCAATTATCATCATTATGGCTCCTACGACACCTCAGGTGGTTTGAGTAAGAAGCCCTGCTACGACAAGGCCCATGTGGCTCACCGAGGAATACGCAATTATCGACTTTACATCGGTTTGGCGCAGACAAATAGCGCTGGTTATAATTACGCCTCACAATGCTAAAACTATAATTGGGTAGTTCAAGCCTTGTGTTAGTGGTTGGAGTACTGGTATTAAGCGGAGCATACCAAACCCCCCTAGTTTAAGTAGAATGGCTGCAAGGACTATGGAGCCGGCAATTGGAGCTTCAACATGGGCTTTAGGGAGCCACAGGTGTACGCCGTAAAGTGGAAGTTTTACTATGAATGCTAGTAGGCAGGTTAATCATCATAGTTTTGTACACAAGCTGAGGTTGTGGTAGGCAGGGGCAGCGTTTGGCATAATAAGCAGCGAGATAGTGCCGAAGTCTATGTAGCATGAAACGAGAGAGACTAGGAGTGGAAGAGACCCGCCTAGCGTATAGAAGATGAAGTAATTGCCAGCAAGCAGTCGTTCTTTTTGGTTTCCTCAACGTGTAATAATAAAAAGGGTGGGGATAAGGGTAGCTTCAAACATTACATAAAATAGTATCAACTCAGTTGCGCCAAATGCGAGCATAATAACTGACTGTAGGGTTGTTAGTAGGGTGATGTACATGCGTTGGTAGGCGCATGGCATTGGCTTTAAGTGATGTTGGCTCGCCAAAAATGTTAGGGGAAGGAGTCAGCATGACAATGCTAAAAGGGGGGCTGAAAATCCATCGATCCCGAAATGGGGTCAGATTATTAGTCAGCCATTAGTCCATGCTGGGTTCAATCACACTAGGCTCATTAATGCTGCAATAGCACTTTGTATGATGGCCAGGGGTCAAATTCATAATGCGGGGGAAATTCAAGTTGATGGAATAATAAGAGATGTAATGATGACAATAGTTAACATTGTAGTGAGGTTATGGAGGTGAGGCGGTCGGAGCCGTGTGTTCGCACAGTGGCTACAAGAAGTGAAAGACCTACGCTTGCTTCACATGCAGAGAAGGCTAGGAGGAGGAGAGGGGCCAGTGAGAAACTTGAAAACTCAACTTGTAGCACTCATATAGCCATCCCAATAAAGAGGGTTAGCATGATTCCTTCTAGGCATAGAAGAGCTGATAAAAAATGCGTCCGGTGAAAACATAAACCTGCCAAGCCTAGTGCGAAGGCCGAGGTGAAGGTGAATTGACTAATAGACATTAAGCAGAGCTATTGTGGGGTTTAACCAAAATCTTTTGAGCCGAAATCAAATGTTTTATTTAAACTAATGCTCTTACTCAGCTCATTCCAAGCCTCCTTGAATTCATTCATAGATTAGGCCCAAGGTTAACAGCACTAAAATTGCAGAGGCTCAGAAAAATGTGAGTAAGGGGGATGTGAGTTGGTCCCCCCACGGTAGGGGGAGAAGCAAAGCGATTTCTAGGTCGAAGAGCAGAAACAAAATAGCAACCAGGAAAAATCGCAGGGAGAAGGGCAGTCGGGCAGAGCCTACAGGATCAAAGCCGCATTCGTAAGGGGACAATTTCTCGTAATCAGGGATTATCTGAGGGAGTCAGAATGAGACTAGTGCCAGGACCACTGATAGTGTGGTAGTAATTAGAATTACAGTAGAAATTAGGTTCACTATCTTTCCTTGGACTTTAACCAAGACCGGGTGATTGGAAGTCACTTATACTGACTTAGTACTAGAAAGATTAAGATCCTCATCAATAGATAGAGATATATAAGAACAGCCACACTACATCGACAAAGTGTCAGTATCATGCGGCTGCTTCGAACCCAAAATGGTGTTCAGATGTAAAATGATATAGAACTTGACGGGCTAAACAGACAGCTAAAAATGTGGAGCCAATAATTACATGTAGTCCGTGGAAGCCTGTTGCCACAAAGAATGTCGCGCCGTAGACGCCGTCTGCAATTGTGAAAGGCGCTTCGTAGTATTCTATCCCTTGAAGGAACGTGAAGTAGAATCCGAGGAGAATTGTTAGAGTGAGTGATTGAATGGCTTGTTTACGATTACCCTCTATTAGGCTGTGGTGGGCTCAGGTAACTGTTACCCCTGAGGCGAGGAGAACTGCGGTGTTTAAAAGGGGGACTTCGAATGGGTCTAAAGTTATAATTCCCGTGGGTGGTCAGCAGCCACCCAGCTCCGGGGTTGGTGCAAGGCTTGAGTGGTAGAAGGCTCAGAAGAAGCCAAGAAAAAAGAACACTTCGGATGTAATAAAAAGGATTATACCGTATCGTAGGCCTTTTTGAACGGGGGGTGTATGGTGACCTTGATATGTCCCTTCTCGGACGATGTCTCGTCATCATTGGTATATTGTTAGGAGTAGAAGAACTGTCCCTATAGCTATTAATGTTGGGGAGTGGGTGTGAAATCAGGTTGCTAGACCTGATGTCATTAAGAGGGCGGCGATGGCCCCTGTTAGGGGTCAGGGGCTTGGGTCAACTATATGAAACGCGTGTGCTTGATGGGCCATTAAACGTTCTCCTGGAGGTATAATGATACTAAGAGAACAAATACGTAAGCTTGAATCATTGCAACTGCAATTTCTAGAAGGGTTAAGAATCCTAGAACAATTGCAGTGAGAATTGCCACTGTTGGTATTAGGGGTGTGAGCACGAAAACTGCTGTAGCAATAAGTTGAATCAAGAGGTGGCCGGCCGTCAAGTTTGCAGTTAGTCGAACCCCCAGGGCTAAGGGGCGAATAAATAGGCTAATTGTCTCGATGATGATAAGAATTGGGATAAGGGGGGCAGGTGTACCTTCTGGCAGGAGGTGTCCGAGAGCGTGAGTTGGTTGGTTACGTAAACCAATAAGGACGGTTGCCAGCCAAAATGGTACCGCAAGCCCGAGGTTGAGTGAGAGTTGGGTTGTAGGGGTAAAAGTATATGGAAGAAGTCCCATCATGTTGAGCCCGAGAAGAAATGCTATCAAAGAGGTTAGAATAGCTGCCCATTTGTGTCCCCCTTTATTTAGTGGGAGAAGGAGTTGTTGGGTGAAACGGCCAATTGATCAACCCTGTACGGCAATAAGGCGATTATTTAATCAACGAGTTGATGGGGCTGGGAATAGCATTCAAGGGAGGATAAGGGCAATAGTAATTAAGGGTACTCCTATAAAGATTGGGGATTCAAATTGGGTAAAAAAACTTACTGCCATGGTCAGAGTCAAGGGGTCCCTCCGCGCATTTTAGCATCATGGCGTGATGCGTCCTTAGGGTATGTGTGTGATGTAACTTTTTGTGGGAGGACAGTCAAAAAAACTAGTCATGAAAGAAGCAATACCGAAAATCAAGGCGTTGGATCAAGTTGAGGCATGTCCATTAAGGGTGGGTGGGGGCCACCAGTCTTAAGCTTAAAAGGCTTATGCTAAACCCGTTATAGCTTCTTAATGAGGCGTCTTCGAGTATTAAGGAGGATCAGTTTTCAAAGTGTTCTAGAGGAACAGCTTCAACAACAATAGGCATAAAGCTATGGTTAGCTCCGCAAATTTCTGAGCATTGACCGTAGAAGACACCTGGACGTGATGCTATAAAGGCTGTTTGGTTGAGACGGCCAGGAACTGCGTCTATCTTTACACCGAGGGCCGGCACCGCTCATGAGTGAAGCACATCTTCTGCTGAGACTAAGATTCGGATGGGGGAGTCCACGGGGACTACTATTCGATGGTCTGTCTCTAGCAGTCGAAATTGTCCGGGGGAGAGGTCTTGAGTTGGGATTATGTAAGAGTCGAATTCTAAGTCTTCGTAGTCGGTGTACTCGTAGCTTCAATATCATTGGTGACCTACTGCTTTAATTGTAAGGTGAGGGTCATTGATTTCGTCTATAAGGTAGAGAATACGGAGTGAGGGGAGTGCAATTAAAATAAGAATAACAGCAGGTAGAACTGTTCAAATGATTTCAATTTCTTGGGAATCTAAAATGTATATGTTTGTTAACTTAGTTGAGACCATAGCAACAATAATATAAAGAACAAATGTGCTAATTAAGAAAACAATTATAAGGGCATGGTCATGGAAATGTAAAAGCTCTTCTATAACTGGGGAAGCTGCGTCTTGGAAACCTAATTGTGTGGGATGGGCCATGAGTTTTCAAGACACGCAGGGTTTTAACCCACATTTCTGTTTTGACAAAGCAGTGTCCTCAGTATTAGACGAGTGTCTTATAAAGAAAGTGGCAGAGCGGCTATGTAATTGGCTTGAAACCAATTTATGGGGGTTCGACTCCTCCTTTTCTCGTTATTTAGTCTGTACTTGAACGAAGGCCGGTTCTTCAAACGTGTGGTAAGGGGGCGGGCAGCCATGTAGTCACTCTACGTTAGTTGCGGTGAGTTCAACGGCTAAGACTTCTCGTTTGGCAGCAAATGCCTCTCAGATAATGAAGAGGAACATGATTACGGCGACTAGGGAGATTAAAGAACCTAGGGAAGAAACTGTGTTTCAGAGGGTGTAGGCGTCAGGGTAGTCTGAGTAACGGCGGGGCATACCTGCTAGTCCTAGGAAGTGTTGAGGGAAAAAGGTTAGGTTAACGCCTACAAACATAATCGCAAAGTGGATTTTTGTTCAAGTGCTGTGGAGAGTATAGCCTGTAAATAGCGGGAATCAGTGAACGAAGCCAGCAACAATAGCAAATACTGCTCCTATTGATAGGACGTAGTGGAAGTGGGCCACGACGTAGTATGTGTCGTGGAGAACAATGTCTAACGATGAGTTGGCCAGGACAATTCCTGTTAGACCCCCAACTGTAAAAAGGAAAATAAAGCCCAGTGCTCAGAGTAGGGGGGTTTCTCATTTAACGGAGCCTCCATGTAGGGTGGCTAGTCAGCTGAAGACTTTTACACCCGTAGGGATTGCGATGATTATCGTTGCGGATGTAAAGTATGCACGAGTGTCTACATCTATACCAACTGTAAACATGTGGTGGGCTCATACAATGAAGCCTAGTAGACCGATGGCTACTATTGCTCATACTATTCCCATGTAGCCAAAGGGTTCTTTTTTCCCGGAGTAATAGGCAACAATATGGGAGATCATACCAAAGCCGGGTAGAATTAAAATATAAACTTCGGGGTGTCCAAAGAATCAGAATAGATGTTGGTAAAGGATGGGATCCCCTCCCCCAGCGGGGTCAAAGAAGGTGGTGTTAAGGTTTCGGTCTGTTAGAAGTATAGTAATGCCAGCGGCTAGGACTGGGAGAGATAGGAGGAGTAGGACGGCCGTGATTAGAACTGCCCAGACAAACAGAGGGGTTTGGTACTGGGAGATGGCTGGGGGTTTTATGTTGATAATAGTTGTAATAAAGTTGATGGCTCCTAAAATAGAGGAGATACCTGCTAGGTGAAGAGAAAAGATGGTTAGGTCGACGGATGCTCCTGCATGGGCCAGATTGCCCGCTAAAGGGGGATAAACCGTTCACCCTGTACCCGCCCCTGCTTCTACGCCGGAGGAGGCGAGGAGGAGGAGGAAAGAAGGAGGAAGGAGTCAGAAGCTCATATTATTTATTCGAGGGAAGGCTATATCTGGGGCACCAATTATTAGTGGGATTAGTCAATTCCCAAACCCTCCAATCATAATGGGTATTACTATAAAAAAGATTATTACAAAAGCATGCGCTGTAACGATAACATTATAAATCTGGTCATCACCTAATAGCGCGCCGGGCTGGCTGAGTTCTGCTCGAATAAGTAGGCTAAGGGCTGTACCTACTATTCCAGCTCAAGCACCAAATACTAAATAGAGGGTGCCAATGTCTTTGTGATTGGTCGAAAAGAATCATCGTGTGATGGTCACAGGTAAGATGGCTGAGGGCAAAGCGGTGGATTGTAGCCCCACATACAGAGGTTTAAGTCCTCTTCTTATCAAGCTCCGAGGTGTTATACATAACAGATTGCAAATCTGAAGTGGAAGATTGAAACCTTCCGGGGCTTTTCCCCGCCCATTTTGTATATATACATGGGCGGGGAAAATCTAGACAGATGCTCTCTGGTTTGGGCGCTTAGCTGTTAACTAAGAGTTTGCAGGATCGAGGCCTGCCTGTCTAGGAAAGGCTTTAGCTTAATTAAAGTATCTGATTTGCATTCAGGTGATGTGGGTTAATGTCCCGCAAGTCTTATCAAGGACTGGGAGATTTTAACTCCCGCTGAAGGCTTTGAAGGCCTTTGGTCTACAATTAACCTAAGTTCTTAATGGGTGCTTGTGTAATAGATGCTATGTTTAGCAAAATACTGCAATGATTAAAGATGCTACTGGAAGCAAAATAAGGGCAGTCACTACTGTAAGTGATCGAGGCAATGGTCAGTATTTAGGGTCGAAGCGTCAGGGGCACGAGTGGAGGGTCGGGCTAGGGGACGAGCCTATTACTACCGACAGAATTAGGCGGACATAGAAGAATAAGGTAAGAAGGGCTGTCATGACTGCAAGGCCAGCTAGTGTTAAGTAGCCTTGCGTGGCTAGTTCCTTAACAATCATTCATTTTGGAAGAAAGCCGGAGAAGGGGGGGATACCAGCGAGGGAGAGTAGAATAAGGGGGATGAGGACTAAGAAAGCAGGGGTTTTAGTTCATGAAGTGGCTAGAAGGTTAATAGTTAAGATACTATTAATCTGCAGTACGAGGATGGCTGCTGCGCTTATTAGGCAGTATGTTACGAATGTTATGAATGCAAGAGTTGGGGAAAATTGTATAACCACAGTCATTCAGCCCATGTGAGCAATTGATGAATATATTAAGATTTTTCGAAGCTGTGTTTGGTTAAGTCCCCCCCAGCCCCCTACTAGCATGGATATGATGGCCAGGGATATAATTAAGAGGGGGGAAGAGTGAGTAATTTGTACAAATAGGCCAAATGGTGCTAGTTTTTGTCAGGTGGCAAGGATTAGTGTTTTGTTGAGGTCTACCCCTTGGATAACCTCTGGTATTCATGCGTGTAATGGGGCCATCCCAAGTTTTATCGCTAGGGCAAGGGTAATAATGGCGGTAGGGATAGGGGTCGAGACGTTTTGGAGTACCCAGTGTCCTTCAATAATGGCTGCGGAGGTGCAACCCGCTATAAGAGTGCAAGATGCTAAGGCTTGGGCTAGGAAGTATTTTGTTGCTGCCTCTGTTATTCGAGGGTGGTGCTTATTCGTGAGGAGAGGAACAATGGCTATTGTGCTTATTTCAAGTCCTATTCAGGCGGTGAGCCAGTGAGTACTTGTAAGGGCAATAAATGTGCCTATAACTAGGCTAACAGAGGCATTAAACAATAATAGCACTTAGTAGAGGAAGGATTTTAACCAACATGATGGGGGTATGGGCCCCAGAGCTTACTTTAGCTGACTTTACTAGGAAGTGGTGTAGTGGAAGCACTAAGAGTTTTGATCTCTTCAGGTAGGGTTCGAGGCCCTTCTTTCTAAGGAGCCGGAGGGAGTCTAACCCTCATAATTCACTCTATCAAAGTGACCCTTTAGTTCAGGCACAGCTCCTTTAGTTATAGCTGAGGCGGGAGCCCAGCGAAAGCCACTGGAAGTGCGAGGTGTCAAATAATCATGGCGAGGGTAAGGGGAAGAAAGTTCTTTCAGATAAGATGTATTAATTGGTCGTATCGAAACCGTGGGTAGGAAGCTCGCACTCAAAGGAATAAAAGTGACAGGAGGGCCGCTTTAGTCATTAAATTAACTGCAGTCAGTTCGGGAAGGGTGGGGATGTGGTAGGCCCCTAAAAATAGGATGGCGGACAGTGTATTTATTAGTAAAATATTTGCGTATTCGGCTAGGAAAAATAGGGCAAAGGGGCCTCCTGCATACTCAACGTTAAATCCTGATACTAGTTCAGATTCACCCTCAGTAAGATCAAAGGGCGCCCGGTTGGTCTCGGCGAGGGTGGAAATGTACCACATGCCGGCCAGTGGCCATGCGGGTAAGATAAGCCAAATGCTCTCTTGAGCAGTATTGAAAGTGTGAAGAGTAAAGCCTCCTGTGAAGATAATTAGGCTAAGAAGGATGAGGCCAAGGCTTACTTCGTAGGAAATAGTCTGAGCAACGGCTCGGAGGGCTCCAATGAGGGCGTATTTTGAATTGGAGGCTCAGCCTGAGCCAAGAATAGAATATACAGCTAAGCTAGAGATGGCAAGGACAAAGAGGATGGCAAGATTGAGGTCTACAACAGGGTAAGGTATAGGGAGGGGGGCCCATATTGTGAGGGCAAGGGTGAGGGCAAGGGTTGGGGCTAGCAGGAACAGGACTGGGGAGGAAGTTGAGGGTCGGACGGGCTCCTTAGTAAAGAGTTTAAGACCGTCAGCGATAGGCTGCAATAGTCCGTAGGGTCCAACAATGTTAGGGCCTTTACGGAGTTGTATGTAGCCTAAAACTTTCCGCTCGAGTAATGTAAAGAAGGCAACGGCTAGTAATACGGGCACAATGAAAGTGAGGGGGCCAACAATATGTGTAAGGATTGTTGAGGTCATAGTTGAGGGGAGGACTTGAACCTCCATTAGAAAGAGCTTAGGTCTTTTGCAATTGCCGGGTTCTGCCACGCCAACAAGTCATTTTTTATGACAAGGGGGTTGTGCCCTCTTATCTTATTTAGATGCTTTCATAAGATGGGGGAGGGGCATACTTGAAGCAGGGGCCCCCTCTTTCCGGTCCTTTCGTACTGGGAAAAAGCACACCATAGATAGAAACCGACCTGGACTACTTCGGTCTGAACTCAGATCACGTAGGACTTTAATCGTTGAACAAACGAACCCTTGATAACGGCTGCACCATTAGGATGTCCTGATCCAACATCGAGGTCGTAAACCCCCTTGTCGATAAGGTCTCTAGAAGAGGATTGCGCTGTTATCCCTAGGGTAACTCGGTTCGTTAATCGGCGTTTAGCCGGTTCTGTAGAGTCAAAATTTTTGTTGCTTAGAGCTGTCGCTCTTGGTTCCAGGAGAAGTACTCCCAGTCGTCGCGGAGGATTAGTTTTTCTTCGCGGTCGCCCCAACCAAAGACGAGAGGTAGGGAACACGGCTTGTTTTATTCTTTAAAAGGTTTAGTGTCCATGAACTACCTCTATGTCTAAAGCTCCATAGGGTCTTCTCGTCTTATGTTTTAATCCCCGCTTCTGCACGGGGAGATCAAGTTCATTGACTGGAGAGAGGAGACAGTTAAGCCCTCGTCAAGCCATTCATACAGGTCTCCATTTAAGAGACAAGTGATTGCGCTACCTTTGCACGGTCAAAATACCGCGGCCGTTAAACTAATTCACAGGGCAGGCACGACCTCTTATCTTTAGTTCCCAAGAGGCGATGTTTTTGGTAAACAGGCGAGGCTTATATGTGTTTGCCGAGTTCCTTCTCTTTCTTTTAGTCTTTCCCTGGGGGCACGCCTGTATAGGGGTAACGGTGCTAAGTAAAGTGGTTTGCTTGGTCTTTATTATACTACTTAGTGCTCTCTGTGGGTGAGGCCGTTAATTTTCAGCGGTTGGTCCGTTCTGATTTACACTTGTGCAGGGAGAGAGGCGTTAGCTCTCTTATTACTCATTTTAGCATGGTTGCTCCCATGTTTGCATGGGAGAGCCTAATAGTACAAGGGGGTTAAGAAATAATGATCGAAATTAAGGGGTATGAAATTGGTTCTAAGCTTAGACGCTTTCTTTTAACAGATGGCTGCTTTTAAGCCTACAGGGGTGTGAAATGTCCTATTAAAATGTGATCTTTACCCTCCTATAAAAGTTGTATCTTATGTCAAAGAAGCTGTGCCTTCTTTGACTAACTCTCTCAGTATTCTTATTATCGTGAAGTTTAAAAGTAACGGGGGAATAAAGAAGCTGGGAGGCTGAACTCCTATTCAATTCTTGGGCAACCAGCTATAACTAAGTTCGATAGGTCTGTCACCCCTACTCGAAGGTCTTCCCACTCTTTTGCCACAGAGACGGGTTCGCCCTATAAACTAGGCTGCCCTGGAGTAGCTCACTTAGTTTCGGGTAATCAAACTAAAGTGCTCTTTGCTTGGTTTTCACTGGCTAAATCATGATGCAAAAGGTACGAGGTTTAATCTCTGCTATTCGGTACTTTACTGAGCTATTTCAGTTCTCTTTCAGCGTTCCCTTGCGGTACTTGTTCTATGGCGCCTTGGTATCTTTTTCTGTCTCCCATACTGGAGTGGTAAAATGGTTTGTTTGGTTTTGTAAGTGTAGGTGTATTAGGGGTTACACTGGTGGTGGATTAATTTTTGCGGGTGGGCTAGCTAGTCGGTATAAGGTCAATTCGAGTTGCACGAATATTTTCTTGTGTTTATTTGAGGTAATCATTATGTTTTGGCCTTTTGATCTAACGGGGCAGTTCTTGCATATGTTCACCAGACGCGTCTGGTTGCTCATAAACTTATAATAAAATGTCAGTGTAATCCGGGTTGCTCGGATACCTTCTCGGTGTAAGTGAGATGCTTTATCTTCAGTTTAGCTATACACTGGGGGCCTCTGGCGCCGTAGTGTATAAGGGGCGGGCCAAATTAAGAGTACACCGTTTGCACGGGATTTTGCGTTCATTAAAATGCTTGTGTTTATTTATTATACTCTCGATGATCCAAGTGCACCTTCCGGTACACTTACCATGTTACGACTTGCCTCCCCTTTATGTTGTTAGGCTTTTAATTTAATATTAGGTCTTTTTTCGGGGAGAGTGACGGGCGGTGTGTACGCGCTTCAGTGCCAAATTTCAGTAGAACACTCTGATTTCTACTTACTACTAAATCCTCCTTCATATACCTGTTTCAAGGCATAATTCGTAATTTACTAGACTAGTAAATGTAGCCCATCTCTTTCCTTTACATGCGCTACACCTCGACCTGACGTATGGAGTCAATGCTAACTTTGCTTACTGCGAGGCCCTCAAAGGGTAAGCTTGCGACGGCGGTATATAGGCGGGATGAACAAGAAAAGGTAAGGTTAAACGGGGATTATCGGTTGCAGGACAGGCTCCTCTAGATGGGTTTGAAGCACCGCCAAGTCCTTTGGGTTTCAAGTGGAACTTGTAGTTCCCTGGCGGATAGTGGGTGTGGTAAACTATCAATGTTTGGGGCAAGGCATAGTGGGGTCTCTAATCCCAGTTTGTTTCCTAGCTTCCGTGGCGTCAGTTGTATAGAGCTACTTTCGTAATTGGGCTTCCTGTTGCCGTTAGTGTATAACAACGTAGTCTATGTTCGGCTCTACTACTATTTTATCCTAACCACTCTTTACGCCGCAGGCTGTCAACTTGAGCCCCTCGTGTAACCGCGGTGGCTGGCACGAGGTTTACCGGCCCTCTTAGCAATAGTTAAGTCAAGTTTTCACTTATGGCTTAATGTTTATCACTGCTGAGTTCCCTTGGGGGTGTGGCTAAACAAGATGTCGTGGGCTATAAACTGTGCCTGATACCTGCTCCTTAGCTCCGGTTGAGGAGGGTCAGGGCATCCTCACAGGGGCGCGGAGACTTGCATGTATAAACTTAGCTAGAGCTGATAGAAAAGTCAGGACCAAACCTTTGTGCCTTCGAGACGGTTTAAGGTCTATCATAACATCTTCAGTGTTATGCTTTGATTTAAGCTACGATGGC